CTTACCAATTCTTGGTCATTGAGATGTATAGTCAATACAGATTAATATTTAAGGATAAATATTACCTCTCCCTTCCCCCTTTCAAACAAATTGAAATGATTGAAGTTTTTCTATTTGGAATCGTCTTAGGTCTAATTCCTATTACTTTGGCTGGATTATTCGTAACTGCCTATTTACAATACAGACGTGGTGATCAGTTGGATCTTTGATTAATTAACATCTCGTTTTTTATTGACCTCCTACTTCCTTTAATCCGCGGGAGGTCAAAATTAGGTTGCTGCTCAATTATTTTAGTGTAATTTTGACCTCCCGCGATTAACAAGAACACAGAATCACGCCCTGTAGGATTTGAACCTACGACATCGGGTTTTGGAGACCCACGTTCTACCGAACTGAACTAAGAGCGCTTTATTATCACAATAAATATTTTGTAACCCCAATTTATCTTGCATATATATATACTATAAAAAATAAAAATGAAATATTTATTTAATTATGTATGTACAATTTTATTAATTGATCTCAATTGATCCCTCGTTACTGCTCAGAAGATAAGTAATAGGTAGGGATGACAGGATTTGAACCCGTGACATTTTGTACCCAAAACAAACGCGCTACCAAACTGCGCTACATCCCTTTCAATTGGTCTACAGTGTCATTGTAGAGAATCCCTGTCTTGTTTTCCACATCTTTATTTCCTACATTGATATACGCAAACTATCTTATCATTTCTTCCTTCTTCCTTTTGGTCTCGTATATCATATAACAAACATATAATATGGTAAAAGACTTATATAAAGTATGAAATAAATATGAAATCTACCACAAAAAATTAATATTTTTTAGGAATTTAAGGCGGAAATGGACGTATTTTTTTCTTTTAATAAATATCTATTTTGTACATTTCAATTTGAATTAGGAACTCCGCGTACAAGTGGTAAGTCATTAACTACATATACACATCCGGTCATATATGTATTACCATTATATATTACAAATTACAATAAAATTACAATAACGAATACAGAAAGAGGAGTTTTTAAAATGCGAGATCTAAAAACATATCTCTCCGTGGCACCGGTAGTAAGTACTCTATGGTTCGGGTCTTTAGCAGGTTTATTGATAGAGATCAATCGTTTTTTTCCGGATGCGTTGATATTCCCCTTTTTTTCATTCTAGCTATTGATATGGGAAGGGGGAAGAAGATTAGAGATACAATCAAATATCTGTAACTAATCCCTACCCCTCCCTTCTTTTTTTCTTTGTTTTTTTTTACTTTTCTAAAAAAAAAAAAAAACAAAGAAAAAGCGGTTTCACCCTCAGTGAAACTATGAACTCGGGCTCAGGCTCAAATTAAATTAATAATAGAATGGAAATGCGGTGGTTGGGGCAACAATATCATACAAGATACTTAACTGAAAATGAAATACTGTACGGCAATTAAAAATTAGAAATATAGTTAGAAATCATTATATTACTTATTATTTATTACTATATTGATATATTGATTGCAACAAAATATTTCTTTCATAATTTGATTTCGAGTTACCTGCTTCTATTTTTGTGTCCTTTCTTCTTCCTTGCTTCGGGTCGGAAAATTAAAGAATTGAGTGAATCAAAAACCAAAGGAGGTTCATGGCTAAGGGTAAAGATGTCCGAGTAACGGTTATTTTGGAATGTACCAGTTGTGTTCGAAATCGTGTTAATAAGGAATCAATGGGCATTTCCAGATATATTACTCAAAAGAATCGACACAATACGCCTAGTCGATTGGAATTGAGAAAATTCTGTCCCTGTTGTTACAAACATACGATTCATGGGGAGATAAAGAAATAGATCGAACCGATCGCTCGTGTGTCAGTTTTCCAAGGAAGATGCAAAATTACATATTATATATAACAATATATATATATAATTTCTTTTTTAATTTATTTAAATATAAACAAATAAATATAAACAAACCAAATCCTATTTCGATCGGATCAAAGATGATGTAGAATTAAGAAATAGGATTGGGATTTTCAGGATAAGGAATAAACAAACCATGGATAAATCCAAGCGAATCTTTCTTAAATCTAAGCGATCTTTTCGTAGGCGTTTGCCTCCGATCCAATCGGGGGATCGAATTGATTATAGAAACATGAGTTTAATTAGTCGATTTATTAGCGAACAAGGAAAAATATTATCTAGACGGGTGAATAGATTGACCTTAAAACAACAACGATTAATTACTATTGCTATAAAACAAGCTCGTATTTTATCTCCGTTACCTTTTCTTAATAATGAGAAACAATTTGAAAGAAGCGAGTCAACCGCTAGAGCTGCTGGTCTTAGAACCAGAAAAAAAATAGGTTGACTCTTCAATTGAATTGAATCAAAATGAAATTCCAATCCAAACTCAAATGCGGATTGACGTTTTTTTTTTTTGTTCGAAAAATCGTAAAATCGAAATGTCCTGTCGTAAGAAAAAAAATGGGAGAAGAGGAATAAATATTTTTTATTTAACGTCTTTCTTCATTTTGATGACTTTATCATATTTTATCATACTAATTTCTACTCTACCTTCCCAGAGTTCATTCTCCAAGGAACTCCATTTAATCTATTCCAACGGATTCCTTCCAATCTCTTTATTTTATGATCTCATTGGAAATCATATAAAGACAACTCTTATTTAATATAGCTATTTGTGCAAGTATTTTACGATTAAGAAGTAACTGTCTCTTGTACAGATTGTGTATAAATTTACTATAACTTAAGTATACTATATTCTCGCGAATTACTGCATTTATCCGAGTGATCCACAACCGACGAAAATCTCTCTTTTGTCTACCTCTATCCCGATGAGCCGAAACCAAAGCTCTTATTTTCTGTTGAGTAATAGTACGAGTAAGTCTTGAATTAGCCCCTCGAAAGGTTGATGCAAATAAACGAATTTTTGTTCTACGTCTTCGAGCTATATACCCTCGTTTAATTCTGGTCATTGAATAAATGAAACTTTGATGAATAACTAATCGATTTCCTTTCTTTCAGTTATTCCCTTCCCCTAGTCTATTAATAACAAAACGGATTCTTCCAATGTATAAAATTTAAATTCCAATGGCTTTTGCTACTATAACCTTCCCGACCACGATTTTTTTTTTTCTAGGTGAAATGCCTAGAAAAAATTGTATTGATATTAGGTATCAAAAACACATAAAAGTAGTAAATAGAAATGGATATAGTGGGTTCCATCGTTTCTATGGTTACTTCTTAAACGGTGAGGTCCTCTCTATACACCGGAGCCCTTCTTTCATTTAATCAATGTTATTGTTAACTTGTACAGTTCACACTCTTTGGCTCTACCCATAATTATCCAGTACGAGGTCTTTCACAATGAGATCTACTTATACAGTAACGGTATTTAATTATGAAGATTAGCTGAGTAGCTGACCCTGTTAGTCCGTTCTTGCAAGAGTAAGCCATAATTTTTCTGCTTTTTAAAATAGTATTTCCCCTGCTTAATGGATATCATTTGCTATCAATGGAGAATTCTTTCTCATCTTAAATTTAAAACGGAGTTGATTGGATTTGCACCAACGGAAACCATACATTTGATACCACAATAGAAGGATAGATCTTTTTGATTTTTAGATATTGAATGGAGTTCTTCCATTCTAGTCTATTCACTGGTACTGATCGTTGATACTGGATCAATTGTTTTCTTTCTTTTGTCCTAGCCCATGATCTGAACGAGTCGCACATACACCCTAGTACATGTTCCTCGTCGCTGAGGACATCCCCCAAGAGCGGGGGATTTCGTGACATTTCTGATTGGCTGTCTTGTGTTTCTAATAAGTTGTTTAATAGTTGGCATATTGAATCATATACATAATGGGCTGGTTTAGATCGATCTTAACCGGATGATTATGAATTATTTTATTTCTATATTAATAGATTAATGAATAGAATATTAAATCCGGTAAGAAGATAAAATCTCAAATCACCAATTCGTCTTAAATTTTTGTTATTTTTTCTTTTTTATTCAGTCGCTACAAGATCAACAATTCCATGAGCTTGGGCTTCTGTTGCTGACATAAAAACATCTCTTTCCATATCTTCGGATACAACCCATAAGGGTTTGCCTGTCCTTTGTACATAAACCCTTGTGATGGTTTCGCGCATCTTCAAAAGTTCTTCCGCTTCCAAGATAAATTCTCCCGTCTGTGCCTCATAAAAAGAACTAGCAGGTTGATGGATCATTACCCTGATGATATAACATAATAAATGTTTATTCTATCTCGCATGATGATAAGGTGAAGAGATAAAGAATAATAAAATATATAATTGAACAACCGTACAGGCATCTTTTACGCATTGCATACGGCTCTATAATGGAATTCGTTTTTACCTTACTTAAATATCAAATAAATTAAATATAGGGTCTATCAGACTCGGGTTGGTAAATGATCCAATAACCACCCTTCTTTTTGTTTTTGGAGTAGTTCAAAAATACTATGATGGCTCCGTTGCTTTATATATTTATTTCGTCTGTTATTTAGCAATCCCAAAGTTTCTTTTTTTTTTCAAATAAAAAAACAAGATTTTTTTTATTTTCATATTCTTTCATAACCTAAATATTGTTAAGAGCCTCCCGGCGTGAAAACAAAAAAGTTTGTGACGCTGAAATAGGCCTCCCGATAGATTAGATAAAATCGGAAATACCTTTTATCTCATACTACTCTTTCGATACATAATTTAAGGGTTAAAAAAATTTATCATATCGAATTCGAAGTGCCATGCTATTATTACTTAATATTAATATTTCATATAGCGCGAAGGCATAGTCTTCTTTTTTCTCTCAAATCAAATAAAAAACTCATTGGCGCCAAGCGTGAGGGAATGCTAGACGTTTGGTAATTTCTCCTCCGACCAGAATAAAAGATCCCATTGAAGCGGCTAATCCCATGCATATTGTCTGTATATCTGGTCGCACAAATTGCATAGTATCATAAATAGCTACTCCGGGTATTACCCATCCGCCAGGAGAATTTATAAACAAATATAGATCTTTGGTATCATCCTCTATACTGAGATATACCATAAGACCAATAAGTTGATTCGAGATCTCGCTATCAACCCCTTGGCCTAAAAAAAGTAATCTTTCTCGATAAAGTCGGTTGATTGGGATAAAGTTGTATCCCTTAGAAACCGTACATGCACCTTTTGATGCATACGGTTCAACAAAAATAACGAAAAAAAAAAAAAAAGAATCAATGTGTAGATGTAGATTCTAGCGCTTTCTTTTATTTATTTATTTTTTTCATACCAGGCTTTTAACTTATAAAAAGGGGCTTTTCTTTCATTTTTCAAAAAAGATGGGTTTTGTCCTGTTTTGTTTATCTATAAAAAAAATTACTAAATTTATCTAACTAACTTTTCATTGATGTATTGTTTCATCGAGATACAATCTCAATCGCGATGTAATTTTCTTGTTCCTGAATGGGCTTCTTCAATTTTTTTAGGTTTATGCTCTACTCCGAGTAAAGATCCGCCCGATTTGGATTTGCACATATATGACAAATGCCCCAATACCACGTCCTTTTGCTACGACTTCCTTTTTACAATTTATTTCATGTCTTACAACAGATATTCAATGCATTCATCATATTACTCGATTGATTAACAGTTTGAGATCACTTCTATTATAAATATATAAAGAAATAGAATATGATAGAAATAGTAATCATAAATAGATTTTTTACCGGTTTTTTTCTAAACGGAGCCTGGATACTTCATTTTATTGGCCTAACCAAGATAACCATAAATTATTCTAATTGATAATATTAATCTGTATACCCTCCCGAAAAAATGGATCTAATTGAACTTCACGCTCCAAATTTTTGATAATTCAATCAATCTTTCTTGGGCGAAGGGGAGGATATCTCGATCGGGGAAGAGAATGGGGAAATACCATATGACCCAATATATCTGACAAGTCGCACTATACGTCAATCCACAATGCATCTTCCTCTCCAGGACTTCGAAAAGGTACTCTTGGAACACCAATAGGCATTAAATAAAAGAAAATTTAAGTACTATATCTCACTTTGATGTGAAAGCGTAACAATGGATTTAGTGTCCTACTAATATTGGCCTTTATCATATTTTATCCATAGATTGACTAAGTTTATAAAAAAAGATAAAGAAGACAAAACAAAATGAATAAAGGAAAATTATTACAAATAAGTCCTTTGAATGATGAACAAATATATATATGCATTCACTCATATAAAATGGTATCAACTCCCCTACCATTGCGTATTGGTACTTATCGGGTGTAGAATAGATCTGCTTCTTTTTGTTCCTACGAACAAAATAGTTTCATTATTACTAAAAGTAATTGAAAAGAATCAAACAAATCAAACAAATATTAATTCTTTCCCCAAGATAATCCACTAAAAAGAGGGTCCACAGCATAGTTTTTTCCAATGCAATAAAGTTACATTGTGTCTATTTTTCATTGATAAAGGGGTATTTCCATGGGTTTGCCTTGGTATCGTGTTCATACCGTCGTATTGAATGATCCCGGTCGTTTGATTTCTGTCCATATAATGCATACAGCTCTGGTTGCTGGTTGGGCCGGTTCGATGGCTCTATACGAATTAGCAGTTTTTGATCCTTCTGATCCTGTTCTTGATCCAATGTGGAGACAGGGTATGTTCGTTATACCCTTCATGACTCGTTTAGGAATAACCAATTCATGGGGCGGTTGGAGTATCACAGGGGGTACTGTAACGAATCCGGGTATTTGGAGTTACGAAGGTGTGGCCGGGGCACATATTGTGTTTTCGGGCTTGTGCTTTTTGGCAGCTATCTGGCATTGGGTGTATTGGGATCTAGAAATATTTACTGATGAACGTACAGGAAAACCCTCTTTGGATTTGCCTAAGATCTTTGGAATTCATTTATTTCTATCAGGGGTGGCTTGCTTTGGTTTTGGTGCATTTCATGTAACAGGATTGTATGGTCCTGGAATATGGGTGTCCGATCCTTATGGACTAACTGGAAGGGTACAATCCGTAAATCCAGCGTGGGGTGTGGAGGGTTTTGATCCTTTTGTTCCGGGAGGAATAGCCTCTCATCATATTGCAGCAGGGACCTTGGGCATATTGGCGGGTCTATTCCATCTTAGTGTACGTCCACCTCAACGCCTATACAAAGGATTACGTATGGGAAATATTGAAACCGTCCTTTCCAGTAGTATTGCTGCTGTCTTTTTTGCCGCTTTTGTAGTTGCTGGAACTATGTGGTATGGTTCAGCAACTACCCCGATTGAATTATTTGGTCCCACTCGTTATCAATGGGATCAAGGATACTTCCAACAAGAAATATATCGAAGAATTGGTGCTGGGTTGGCTGAAAATCAAAGTTTATCTGAAGCTTGGTCTAAAATTCCCGAAAAACTAGCTTTTTATGATTACATCGGCAATAATCCGGCAAAGGGGGGGTTATTCAGAGCGGGCTCAATGGACAACGGGGATGGAATAGCTGTTGGGTGGTTAGGACATCCTATCTTTAGAGATAAAGAGGGGCGCGAACTTTTTGTACGTCGTATGCCTACTTTTTTTGAAACATTTCCGGTTGTTTTGGTAGACGGAGACGGAATTGTTAGAGCCGATGTTCCTTTTAGAAGGGCGGAATCTAAATATAGTGTCGAACAAGTAGGTGTAACTGTCGAGTTCTATGGCGGCGAACTCAACGGAGTCAGTTATAGCGATCCCGCTACTGTGAAAAAATATGCTAGACGTGCTCAATTGGGTGAGATTTTTGAATTAGATCGTGCTACTTTGAAATCCGATGGTGTTTTTCGTAGCAGTCCACGGGGTTGGTTTACTTTTGGACATGCTTCGTTTGCTTTGCTCTTCTTCTTCGGACACATTTGGCATGGTGCTAGAACCTTGTTTCGAGATGTTTTTGCTGGTATTGATCCAGATTTAGATGCTCAAGTGGAATTTGGAGCATTCCAAAAACTTGGAGATCCAACTACAAGAAGACAAGTAGTCTGATACAATATGCTTTGTTACTTGTTACTTTTCATTTTTATTTTCTTTTTGTGATTTTGAGATGGGGTACCAGATAAATCTTGATTTGAATCACTGCCTTTTCTTTGACTCTTGTTCTTTATTTATCCGGGAGACGATCCCAAATAAACAGGTATGGAAGCTATAATTGTAAACCACGATCGAATCTATGGAAGCATTGGTTTATACATTCCTTTTAGTCTCAACTCTAGGAATAATTTTTTTCGCTATCTTTTTTCGAGACCCGCCTAAAGTTCCAACTAAAAAGGTGAAATGATTTGTCATTATCTCAATTGAAGTACGGATCCTCCCAATATTTGGAGGATCCGTACTTCAACTAGTCCCCGTGTTCCTCGAATGGATCTCTTAGTTGTTGAGAGGGTTGCCCAAAAGCAGTATATAAGGCGTACCCAGTAAAACTTACAAGTAAACCAGATAAAAAGATGGCAACTAGGGTTGCTGTTTCCATGATTATATAGTTTTAAGACATTATAAAGTTTTAAGACCACAATGGATCTATGATAAGATCATTTATTTACAACGGAATGGTATACAAAGTCAACAGATCTTACTGAATATAAAATATTATGGCTACACAAACCGTTGAGGGTAGTTCTAGATCTGGCCGCCCAAAACGAACTAATGCGGGGAGTTTATTGAAACCATTGAATTCAGAATATGGTAAAGTAGCTCCTGGGTGGGGAACTACTCCTTTGATGGGTCTCGCAATGGCTCTATTCGCGATATTCCTATCTATTATTTTGGAGATTTATAATTCTTCCATTTTACTGGATGGAATTTCAATGAATTAGATTCACAAGAACCATTAACTGGCTTTTTCAATACAAAGTGAAGCGTTTAGGTTTCTGATTTTTATCCCATTCTATTTTGGTAGTTTGACCGTGGAATTTCTTTGTTTCTGTATTTCCGGAATATGAGTGTGTGACTTGGTATAAATGATCCTATGGATAGTACAGAGAATGGGTCTGTCATCTTGATAGAGATGGTTTTACTTCGTCGGATATTCATTCTAGTATCTGGAGCACGGAATATATGAAATAGATTACTATTAGAACTATGATTCATACTTAATAGTCAGACCTCGTGTCCGGACTTCAAAATTTTTTTTTCAAAGAGTTAGAAGTTATAAATAGAAATATTTTTATTCTTTCAAACTTTCGTTTATGCTTATTTTGATCAAAGGACAAAACAAAGGTTTCTTTGGTTTGGATTTTTAGTCATTATATCTATTCATTGAATAAGTGATGATCCAATGGTTCTTACTCAGGGAATTTTGGGACTTAGACTTAGTTTGAAAGGGTTTTATTGAATCATCGTGGTTTTAGTATGAATCTGAGGTTTTAATCAATTCATAGGGTCTTAACAAGAGAATTCCTATCAATAATAAAGAAAACAGCAGTAAAGCCGCATTACACATAAATAACACCAAAGAAAATAGGTAAATAGAAGATTCAAGAGGCCTATAACGATCAATATATAGACGAATGAGCCGACTTGATTTTTTGGCATTATAACCACAAAGAAGAGCTTTCGGATTTTTATTCTTTAGTATCTTCAAAAAAAAATTGAATCATAAATCATAGAATTAATAAATTTCAAACTTTATATTACACACATCCGTTAGAACTAGTATTTGGGTGTTTCTGTTTGAGCCGTACGAGATGAAATTTTCATATACGGTTCTCCGGGGGGGTCCCCTTGATTTACCTATCTCAATAAAATCTATGATTGGTTCGAAGAACGTCTTGAGATTCAGGCAATTGCCGATGATATAACTAGTAAATATGTTCCTCCTCACGTCAACATATTTTATTGTCTAGGGGGAATTACGCTTACTTGTTTTTTAGTACAAGTAGCTACCGGGTTTGCTATGACTTTTTATTATCGTCCGACCGTTACGGAGGCCTTTGCTTCTGTTC